TTTCTTCGAACCCACCCAATCAAAAATCCTCCTTTTCTCAAAGGAGAATCGAAAAAATCATATTTTCATACAATATCTTAATTGAATTATATGTAATGATCAATAAATTAAGTTGAATTCTATATCTACACATACCAAAAACATAGAAAAATCCGAATACCAATCTAATCTATTCTATAAATATTTGGGCTAGAGTTGACAAACAAACAAAACCAGCAATATACTTTATTAGTATCGCATAAAAATATAAATGGGGCGTGGCCAAGTGGTAAGGCAACGGGTTTTGGTCCCGCTATTCGGAGGTTCGAATCCTTCCGTCCCAGAACATATATATTCTCTGACAATATAGATTATAGATTTCTTTTTTAACAATGTTCTGTTTAAAATCGAAATGTTAGCTGGAATGTGATTGTTGTTTCGGATTTTTTTCTTCGATGAAGCATTTTGTTTTTTGCAAAAACTGAATCGAGATGCGAAAGAATCCATATTCCCTATCACGTATTCTCTACCTCCAAAATTAGCCTAATTAGATTCCATTTTCGTTTTTGTAGATTTCTTGCCTTTTCGCCAAGAGGAAGTTTTTGGTAATAATTAAATTCACTAAGTCTCTTAATGCTTAATCAATGAGGTAGGCTAAAATAGAAAAAGGCGCAAAAACTGGACTTAATCTGGACTTGTTTGGCTTTGTGCCTAGACAGCTTGCATTTCGTAAAAATAAAAAAGACTAGGGCGCCCCCTTCTTTTGATTTATGCTGCATCAGTCCCATAGAATGGGGTAGATAGGAGTTAATCAGTAATGGGAAGGCGTTCATTTCAATATCTATAAACGATGACAATTGCTCAGTCTATTTGATCGAATTGATAGATACGAAACACTACCCATTCTTTGGATTTTATCAATCATATAAAAAAAAACTTATCTTTTTTCCTAAGATGATCAAAAGTTAGTTTTAACTATCAAATTTTCTTGGAATAATGATGTCGAAAGGGGAACTTTCTAAATTCATTCGAAATTTAGAAAGATAAATAGTTTTAATCATTCCGTATAAGTTGAATCTTTATCTCCTATTAATAAGTCACGTGAAGATGCAGAATAAAAAAAAAAATTCGTTTATTCGTCTTATTTATTATTTTATTTATATAATATTATTTCTATAACTATAAAAAAATTATTTATTATATATATTTATTATTTATATTTACTAATATTATAATGTTAAATGTTAGACAAATTAATATTAGCGATGGGCTCTTACTAAGACTTCTTCAGAAAAATATTTATCCACCTATATCTATAGTGTTTATACATCAGCCCAACCAATGACTATTCATGATTCCATAATTGAATCAATTCCATACCGGTTCTTAGAGGAATGTTATGGTAAAACTTCGTTTGAAACGATGTGGTAGAAAGCAACGTGCGACTTGAAGGACACGATCCGTTGTGGATTTGTACATCCACCATTTTTTGTAGGAATGAAGGTGCTCTTAGCTCGACATCATTGGTTCTGTTTCACTAGAACCCCTCGTTTTTTGTTGTCTTAGAATGTAAATAGTCCATGATGGAGCTCGAGTAGAAAGTATTAATTTATTTCTCGGGGCAAGGGTCTAGGGTTAATGCCAATCAATAAAAAAATTGAAAGAACTTCGTAAATATATCTTAAGTATGGAAATCGAAAGAATCCAATTTGAGCAAGTTTCAAATTAAAAAATTTATTGGAATTGATTAAACTTTTTCGATCCAAAGTGTTTCACGAGGGAATCCATCATCTTGTAGGATTCTTTCATAGAAATCGCAAAAAGGGTATGTTGCTGCCATTTTGAAAGTATTAAAAAGCACCGAAGTAATGTCTAAACCCAATGATTAAAAATAAAACAAAGATAAAGGATCCCAGAACAAGGAAACACCTTTTTAATTGTCTTAATAACTGGATCAGACTGAAGAATCCTATTTTAAACGAGACAAATAAAAAAGGAAGAAAGACCGCTCAATAAATGAAATTGTCGAAAGATTTTCTTGAACTGTTTGAAAGTTATCCAACTTGAGTTATGAGAGTACGAATGGTTTCTTTTTCATTTTAAGGAAGAACGAAGAAAAAAAGACTTACATCTTTAATTGCTTTGATCATTTTATGGATCCAGTTGTCATTTCTTAGATAGAATTCCATAGAGAGACAAAACTTCGAATCAATCATTTTTCTCGAGCCGTACGAGGAGAAAGCTTCCTATACGTTTCTAGGGGGGGTGTTGTTCATCTACATCTATCCCAATGAGCCGTCTATCGAATCGTTGCAATTGATGTTCGATCCCGAAGAGAAGGAAAAGATCTTCAGAAAGTGGGTTTTTATGATCCGATAAAGAATCAAACTTATTTAAATGTTCCTGCTATTTTATATTTCCTTGAAAAAGGGGCTCAACCTACAGAAACTGTTCAGGATATTTTAAAGAATGCAGAGGTTTTTAAGGAACTTCGTCCTAATCAATCGAAATTCAATTAAGG